TTTTTTTTTTAAAAAAAAATTAAAAATGGTTAATAAACAAAAAAAAATTAAAATATTCATTTTAATCATATATATATATATATTAAATTTTTAATTAATTATTTAATTTAATTATACATAACACATATATATATAATTATTAAATTAAATAATTTTTTTTTATTTAATTGAATATTTAAAAATTTATATTCAAATTTAATTTTCAATATGAATATTATAAAAAAGAAAGAAAGAGTAAATATTAAATATTTAATAATTAATAATAAATATTTTATTATATAAAAAAAAAAAAAAAAATTCTATATAAAAAATATTGTAAATAAATAAAAATTAATTATAGTTTAAAAAATTTATTATTTATTTATTTTACATATAAATTTTGGTATAAAAAATTAATTATTTAAAAAATAATTAATTTATTTTAAATAGTAATTATTATTAAAAATTTAAGAAATTAAGATTTAGATATATAAAAATTAATAACAAATTTTGTGCCAGCAGTTGCGGTTATACAAAAATTAAATTAAATTTTATTAGTTTTATATAGTTAATAAATAAATAATAAATTTAATTTAAAATTTTAAATTATAAAGTGAAATTTTAATTTAATTAAAAAATTTATAAATATTTATAATCTATTAAATTATAAATATAAACTAGGATTAGATACCCTATTATTAATAACTTAAATTTATAATTCTAAAATAGTAAATAATTATTTATTTAAACTTAAATAATTTGGCGGTATTTTAGTTTATTTAGAGGAATCTGTCTAATAATTGATAATCCACGAATAAATTTACTTAATTTATAATTTTGTATATCGTTGTTAAAAAAATATTTTTTAGTAATTAAAAATATTTAAAAATTTTAAATAAAAATTAAATCAGATCAAGATGCAGATAATAATTAAGAATATGATGGATTACAATAAATTTATTTAATGTTGAATATAAAAATTGAAAAATTTTATTGAAATTGGATTTAAATGTAATTTTATTTAATTTATTAAAATGATTAAAAATTAAAATATGTACATATTGCCCGTCGCTTTCATATATAAATTGAAATAAGTCGTAACAAAGTAGAGATACTGGAAAGTGTTTCTAGAAAGAACAAATTAGAGCTTGAAAATAATAAGTATTTCATTTACATTGAAAAGATATTAAAAATTAATTAATTTGAAAGAAAAAAATTAATAAATTTTAAAATTAATAAAAAAATTTTTTAATAAAATAATATTTAATGGGGGTTAAAGTATTATTAAGAAAAAATTTTTAATTTTATAAAGAATTAGTATTGAAAAAGAAATTTGAAATATTATGAAAATAAATTTTTATTAAAGTAATTTTAATTTAATGTATCTTGTGTATCAGAGTTTATTAAATATAATTTTTAAAAAAAAAATTCTCGAATTTAAAAGAGTTAATTAATTATAAAATTTATTGTTGAATAAATATTTTTAATAATTAATTTGAAATGAAATGTTAATCGTTTATAAATATATCTAGTTTTTTTAGAAAAAAATTTAATTTTAAAATTTATTAAAAATAAATTTAATATAAAAATAAATAATAAGAAAAAATTATTTTAATTAATTAATTTATTTTTTTTTTAAATTTTAATAATTTAAGGGATAAGCTTTAAATTAAAAATATTTATAATTTAATTTAAAAATATTAAAAAATTTTATAATTTAAATTATTAATAAATTTTAATTTTTTATAAATAATTTTAATAAAAGAAAAATTTAAATTAAATTTAATTTTTTATAAAAAAATTTTTTTTAAAGATAAAAATAAAGTTATAATGATAAAATTAGTATATAAAATAAATTTAAAATTATTTATTAAAAATAATTTTTAATAATAATAATAAAATTTAAATTTAATAAAATTAATTAAAAGGAATTCGGCAAAATTATATATTCACTTGTTTATCAAAAACATGTCCTTTTGAGAATAATTTAAGGTCTAATCTGCCCACTGATATAGTATTGAAGGGCTGCAGTATATTGACTGTACAAAGGTAGCATAATCATTAGTCTCTTAATTAGTGACTTGTATGAAGGATTGGATGAAATATAAACTGTCTCTTAATTATTAATGTATAATTTAATTTTTTAATTAAAAAGTTAAAATAAATTTAAAAGACGAGAAGACCCTATAGAGTTTAATAATTTTATTAAAAATTATTTATTTATAAATAATTAAATAATAATTGATAAAATTATTTTATTGGGGTGATAGAAAAATTAATAAAACTTTTTTTAATTTAATACATAAATAAGTGAAATAAAGATCCAATATTTTTGATTATAAGAAAAAATTACCTTAGGGATAACAGCGTAATTTTTTTTTTTAGTTCATATAAAAAAAAAAGTTTGCGACCTCGATGTTGGATTAAGATAAAATTTAAATGCAAAAGTTTAAAATTTTGATCTGTTCGATCATTAAAATCTTACATGATCTGAGTTCAAACCGGTGTAAGCCAGGTTGGTTTCTATCTTTAGAAAAATAAAATATTTTAGTACGAAAGGATCAAATATTTAAAATAATTTTTATATTAATTGAATTTTAATAAAAAATAATATATATATATATATATATATATTATAATTAGAAATACTATTTTGGCAGAAAAATGTAATGATTTTAGAAATCATAAATATATAAAATTTTTATATATATAGTAATGATAATAAATGATTTAATTTTAATTATTATTGGAATATTAATTTTAATTTTGGGGGTTTTAATTGGTGTTGCTTTTTTAACTTTATTGGAACGAAAAGTTTTAGGTTATATTCAAATTCGAAAAGGTCCTAATAAATTAGGATTTATAGGGATTTTACAACCTTTTTCAGATGCTATTAAGTTATTTACGAAAGAACAAACATACCCAATATTTTCAAATTATATTTCTTATTATTTTTCTCCTGTAATTAGATTTATTTTATCTTTATTAATTTGAAGATTAGTTCCTTATTATTTTAATATAATTAGATTTAATATAGGAATTTTATTTTTTTTATGTTGTACAAGAATAGGAGTTTACACAGTAATAGTAGCTGGGTGATCTTCAAATTCAAATTATGCATTATTAGGGGGTTTACGGGCTGTAGCACAAACTATTTCTTATGAAGTGAGATTGGCATTAATTATATTAAGAAGAGTTTTAATAGTAATAGATTTTAATATAATAAAATTTTTTGAGTATCAAAATTTTATTTGATTTTTATTTATTATATTTCCTTTAAGTTTATGTTGAATATCTTCAAGTTTAGCAGAAACTAATCGAACTCCTTTTGATTTTGCAGAAGGTGAGAGAGAATTAGTTTCTGGATTTAATGTTGAATATAGAAGAGGAGGATTTGCTTTAATTTTTTTAGCAGAATATAGAAGAATTTTATTTATAAGTTTGTTATTTACTTTGATGTATTTAGGAGGTTATAATTTATCTTTATTTTTTTATTTTAAGTTAACTTTTATTTCTTTTTTATTTATTTGAGTTCGAGGGACATTACCTCGTTATCGTTATGATAAATTAATATATTTAGCTTGAAAGAGATATTTACCAATTTCTTTAAATTTTTTATTATTTTATTTAGGTATTAAATCTTTTTTATTATAATATGATTTTTTTTTAGTATAAAAATTAATAGAATAATAATTCTTTCTTAAGTTTTCAAAACAAATGCTTAAACAAGCTCATTAATTAATTAATAAAAAATTAATTTATCTCAAAATTTATTTATTAATGGATTAAGAATAAAATATGAAAAATAAATTACTGTTAATAATTGACCTGTAAAAATATAAGGTATTTCAACTGGTCGAGCACCAATTCATGTTAATAAAATTACTGTAGATACCATAATTCAAAAGAGTAATTGATTTAGTGGGTAAAATTGAATACCTTGAATTTTTTTATTAAAAGTAAAAGGAAGAATAATTAAAATTAAAATTGATATTACTAAAGCAATAACTCCTCCTAATTTATTTGGAATAGATCGTAAAATTGCATAAGCAAATAAAAAATATCATTCAGGTTGAATATGAACAGGGGTTACAAGAGGATTAGCGGGAATAAAATTATCTGGATCTCCTAATAAATAAGGGTTAGTTAAAGTTAATAAAATTAAAAGAAATATTATAATAATAAATCCAATTAAATCCTTAAAAGTAAAATTTGGGTGAAAAGAAATTTTATCTAAATTTCTATTGATTCCTAATGGATTATTAGAGCCCGTTTGATGTAAAAAAAGTAAATGAATTATAGTTATTATAGCAATAATAAAAGGAAGAATAAAGTGAAATGTATAAAATCGAGTTAAAGTAGCATTATCTACAGCAAATCCTCCTCAAATTCAATTTACTAATATAGTTCCTAAATAAGGAATAGCTGAAAGTAGATTAGTAATAACTGTAGCTCCCCAAAAAGATATTTGTCCTCAAGGTAAAACATATCCTATAAATGCTGTTGCTATTAATAAAAATAGAATAATTACTCCTACAAATCATGTATAAATTAAATTAAATGATTCATAATAAATTCCTCGTCCAATATGAAGGTAAATACAAATAAAAAAAAAAGATGCTCCATTAGCGTGTAAAGTTCGGATAAGTCAACCATAATTAACATTTCGACAAATATAATTTACTCTATAAAAAGCTAATTCAATATTAGCAGTATAATATATTGTTAAAAAAAGACCTGTAATAATTTGAATTATTAAACATAATCCCAATAAAGAACCAAAATTTCATCAAGTAGAAATATTTGATGGAGAAGGAAGATCAATTAGTGATCCATTAATAATTTTTAAGATTGGATGAGTTTTTCGAATAGGTTTATAAAAATTTATCATTTGTTTAATTATTAGAAGATCGAATAGGCCCAAAGAAAATATTAGTAATTTTTACAACTGCAATTAAAGTAATAAATAAATAAATAATTAATATTATTATTATTAAAAAAGTTTGATTATTATATAGTTTAGTTATATTAATTTTATATTCATTATTAAAAAATAAATAATAATTAAAAAAATTAATTATATCATCATTATTAATTAAATTTATAAAACTTAAATTATTAATAAATATAAAATTAAAAATTAAACTAATAAAAATGGAAAAAAAAATAAATAATTTTATTTTTATTGATAAATTAAATATTTCATTAGAGGCAATTCTTGAAACATAAATAAATAAAACTAATAATCCTCCTAAAAAAGTTAAAAATAAAATATAAGAAAATCAATAAGTTTTAATTAATATTCCTAATATAATACAAGTAATAAGAGTTTGAATTAAAATTACTAATCCTATTGAAAGTGGGTGATTAAGAAAAAATATTAAAAAAGAAAGAGAAGCTATAAAAGAACATAATAATATTTTTATTTCAAAGAATAGTTTATAAAAATAATAATTTTGGAGATTATAGATAAAGATATTTCTTTTTCTTTGAAGTTTTAAAAGAATTTTCTTATTTTTGATTTACAAGACCAATGTTTTAAATTAAACTATAAAAACAAACAAATGATAATTATTATAAATATATTATTTATTATTATTTGTATATTTATTTTAGGTAATATAATTTTTGTTTCTAAACATAAGCATTTATTAATTGTATTATTAAGATTAGAATTTATTGTTTTAAGAATTTTTTTTTTTTTTTTAATTTTATTAAGATATATTGAATATGATATATATATATTAATAGTTTTTTTAGTTTTTTCTGTATGTGAGGGGGCAATAGGATTATCTATTTTAGTATCAATAATTCGAACTCATGGGAATGATTATTTTCAAAGTTTTAATTTATTATAAAAATGATAAAATTTTTATTTATAATAATTTTTATAATTCCTTTATGTTTAATAAAAAATATATTTTGATTGGTTCAAATAATTTTATTTTTAATAATTTTTATTTTTATAAATTTATCTATGAATATTATAAATTTTTCTAATTTTAGTTACATATATTCTTGTGATATAATTTCTTTTGGTTTAATTATATTAAGAATTTGAATTACTATTTTAATAATTATAGCAAGAGAAAATTTATATCAAAAAAATTTTTATTGCAGATTTTTTTTATTAAATATTGTAATATTATTAATTATATTATATTTAACTTTTAGAGTTATAAATTTATTTTTATTTTATTTATTTTTTGAGGGGAGATTAATTCCCACTTTATTATTAATTATTGGTTGAGGATATCAACCTGAACGAATTCAAGCAGGAATATATTTATTATTTTATACTTTATTTGCTTCTTTACCTTTATTATTAGGAATTTTTTTTTTTATTCAAGAAGCAAATTATATCATAATTTATTTTTTAAAATTTTTTAATTTTAATATATATTTATTATATTTTAGAATAGTTATAGCTTTTTTAGTAAAAATGCCAATATATTTTGTTCATTTATGACTTCCTAAAGCTCATGTAGAAGCTCCTGTTTCTGGTTCAATAATTTTAGCTGGTATTATATTAAAATTAGGGGGGTATGGATTATTCCGAATTATAATTTTTTTACAGGAAATTAATATAAAATTAAATATTATTTGAGTAGTAATTAGATTAATAGGAGGATTTTATATTAGATTAAAATGTTTTTGTCAAGTTGATATTAAATCTTTAATTGCTTATTCATCAGTTGCCCATATAAGAATTGTAATTAGAGGAATTATAACAATAAATTACTGAGGATTTATTGGATCTTATATTTTAATAATTGGTCATGGATTATGTTCTTCAGGAATGTTTTGTTTAGCAAATATTAATTATGAACGATTACATAGACGAAGATTATTTATTAATAAAGGAATAATAAATTTTATACCTTCAATAAGTTTATGATGATTTTTATTAATATCATCTAATATGGCAGCTCCTCCTTCTCTTAATTTAATAGGTGAAATTAGTCTAATTAATAGATTAGTGAGATGATCTTGAGTTACAATAATTATATTAATATTAATTTCATTTTTTAGAGCCGGTTATAGATTATATTTATTTTCTTATACACAACATGGAAAATATTATCAAGGTATATATAGATTTTATATAGGGGTATCTCGAGAGTATTTATTATTAATATTACATTGATTACCTTTAAATTTTATAATTTTAAAGGTAGATTATAGAATAATTTGATTTTATTTAAATAATTTAAATATAAAAATATTGATTTGTGGAATCAAAAATATGAAAAAATCATTTTAAATCATTAAAAATAATTATTCAATTTGTTATATTAGATTTTTTTTTTTATTTTTTTTTAGAATAATAAATTTTTTTTTTGTTATTTATTTTATTATGGAAAATAAAATTTTATTTTTAGAGTGAGAAGTTATTTCTTTAAATTCAATTAGAGTAGTAATATCAATTTTATTAGATTGAATAAGTTTTATGTTTATAATATATGTTTCTTTAATTTCTTCTGTAGTTATTTTTTATAGAAAAAGTTATATAAGATCAGAATTAAATTTAAATCGATTTATTATTTTAGTATTAATATTTGTATTTTCTATACTTTTATTGATTATTAGTCCAAATATCGTTAGAATTTTTTTAGGGTGAGATGGATTAGGTTTAGTTTCTTATTGTTTAGTTATTTATTATCAAAATATTAAATCTTATAATGCTGGTATATTAACAGCTTTATCTAATCGAATTGGGGATGTATGTATTTTAATAGTTATTGTTTGAATAATAAATTATGGAAGATGAAATTATATTTTTTATTTAAATTTTATAAATAATGATTTTTCTATAAATATTGTAGGTATAATAGTAATTATAGCAGCTATAACTAAAAGAGCTCAAATTCCCTTTAGATCTTGATTACCAGCTGCTATAGCAGCACCTACCCCAGTTTCTGCATTGGTTCATTCTTCTACTTTAGTAACTGCAGGTATTTATTTATTAATTCGATTTAATATATTATTAATGGGTATATTATATGTAAAATTATTATTATTATTAGCTGGTTTAACTATATTTATAGCAGGAATTTCAGCTAATTATGAATTTGACTTAAAAAAAATTATTGCTTTATCAACATTAAGACAATTAGGATTAATAATAAGAATTTTAATAATAGGATTTTCTAATTTAGCTTTTTTTCATTTATTGACTCATGCTATATTTAAAGCATTACTTTTTATATGTGCTGGAGTCATTATTCATATAATAAATGATACTCAAGATATTCGTTTAATGGGTGGTTTAAGTTTTTATATCCCAATAACTTCTTTATGTATAAATATTTCTAATTTAGCTTTATGTGGAATTCCTTTTTTAGCAGGGTTTTATTCTAAGGATTTAATTTTAGAAATAGTAAGATTAAGAAATTTAAATTTTATTATTTTTTTTTTATATTATGTTTCTACTGGTTTGACTATATTTTACACAATTCGTTTATTAATATATTTAATAGTAAATGATTATAATTTAATTTGTATTTATAATTTATTTGACGAAGATTATGTTATATTAAAGAGAATATTTATTTTATTATTTATAAGAGTTATTAGTGGAAGATTTTTAAGTTGAATAATTTTTTCGTATCCTTATATAATTTATCTTTCATTTAATATAAAAATAATAGTAATTTATCTTAGAATAATTGGGGTATTATTGGGTTATATTATTAGAAATATAAAAATTTATTCTATAAATAAATTTTTTAATTTTTATGAGTTAAGAAACTTTTTAAGATTAATATGATTTATACCTAGTTTATCTACTTACGGAATTAATTATTATTTTTTAAATTATGGGCATATATTGTTTAAGAATATTGATATAGGATGAAGAGAATTATATAGAGGTCAAGGAATATATAAAATTATAAAGAATTATTCTATTTTTTATTATTTTTATCAAATAAATAATTTTAAAATTTATTTATTTAGATTTATTTTATGAATAATAATTTTCATTTTTATTATAATTATAATAATTTATTTAAATAGTTTATAGATTAGAGTATAATATTGAAGATATTAAGGAGATTAAATTAATCTTTAAATATTTATAAAAAATTTTTTTTTATTTTTACAATGAATATGTAATGTTTTTTTAAACTATATAAATAAAAGAAATATTAATGGAATTTAACCACTAAAAATTAAGTTAGCAGCTTAATTTAAATTATATTTCTTTAATTGGAATATTATAATTCAATTATATCATTAACAGTGATATACCTCTAATTTGGTTTCAATTAATTAAATAAGGAGTAAATTTAATACTCTTTTTTTAAGTCGAAATCAAATGCATAATGAGATGCTTCTTATTTATATATATATATATATATATTAAGATAAATTGAATAAAATCAATATTTTTTGAATGCAAATCAAATGTTTTATAAACTATAATCCTAATTAATTAGTTCAATTAAGTATATTTTGGTTTCATTCATGAAGAATTCCTAATAATAAAATTAATAAAAAAAAAAATCTAATTTTTATTCAAATAATAAAGTTAGTTATTATGAATGAAGAAATTATAGGAAAAATTAAAGCAATTTCTACATCAAAAATTAAAAAAATTACTGTAATTAGGAAAAAATGTAAAGAAAATGGAATACGAGCAGAGGATTTAGGATCAAATCCACATTCAAATGGAGAACATTTTTCTCGGTCTATAAATGTTTTTTTTGATAAAATAATAGATAATATTATTATAATATTAGAAATTAAGATAATTATTAATGATATACTTAAGATAGAAAAAATTATTTATATTAAAAATTATTAAACATTTTGATTGGAAGTCAAATATACTAAATATATTATATAAATAATAATTGTTAATTTTTAATTTCCTCATCAATAAATTGAAATATAAAGAAATAATCAAACTACATCAACAAAATGTCAATATCAAGCTGCTGCTTCGAATCCAAAATGATGATTATTAGAAAAATGATTATTTAAATGACGAATTAAACAAATAAATAAAAATAAAGTTCCAATAATAACATGTAGTCCATGAAATCCTGTTGCTATAAAAAATGTTGAGCCATAAATTCTATCTGCAATAGTAAAAGGTGCTTCAATATATTCATAAGCTTGAAGGATAGTAAAATAAATTCCTAAGCAGATTGTAATAAAAAGTCCTTGACTTATTTGGGAAAAATTATTTTCTATTAAAGCATGATGAGCTCAAGTTACTGTTACTCCTGAAGTAATTAAAATAATAGTATTAAGAAGAGGAATTTGGAAAGGATTAAATGGAATAATTCTTAAAGGAGGTCAAGTTCTTCCAATTTCAATATTAGGGGATAATCTACTATGAAAAAAAGCTCAGAAAAATGAAAGAAAAAAAAATACTTCTGAAATAATAAATAAGATTATACCTCATCGTAATCCTTTATGAACTAAAATAGTATGTTTACCTTGAAGAGTACCTTCTCGACAAATATCTCGTCATCATTGGTATATAGTTAAAATAGTAATTAAATAACCAATAATAATTAAATTAAAGTTAAATTCATGAAATCATTTAACTATTCCAGTAACTAAAGTTATTACACCAATGGCTCCAGTTAAAGGTCAAGGACTATAATCAACAAGATGATAGGGGTGATTAGAATGTATTGTCATTTAAAATTAATTAACTTCTCTAGAATATAAAGTTCTTAAAATAGTAATTACATAAGATTGAATAATTGCAACAGCTGATTCTAGAATTAATAATAAAATTTGAATAAAAATTAAAATAAAAATTAAAAAAGTAGGAAATCTATTTCCTGTTCTTCTTAAAAGAGTTAATAAAAGATGACCTGCAATTATATTAGCAGTTAGACGAACTGCTAAAGTTCCTGGTCGAATAATATTACTAATTGTTTCAATTAATACTATAAATGGTATTAAAATATTAGGTGTTCCTTGGGGAATTATATGTGCAAATATATGTTGAGAGTTATTAATTCATCCATATAATATAAATCTTAATCATAGGGGTAAAGATAATGATAAAGAAATTGTTAAATGTCTTGTTCTAGTAAAAATATAAGGAAATAATCCTAAAAAATTATTAAATAAAACAAAAGAAAATAAGGAAATAAAAATAAAAGTTGATCCATTAAAACTATTAGTTCCTAATAAAGTTTTAAATTCATTATGTAATTTAGTAATAATTGAATTTCAAAAAATAAATTGTCGATTAGGTATTATTCAAAATGAGTATGGGATAAATATTAATCCTAAAAATGTACTTAATCAATTTAATGAAATATTAAATAAATTAGTTGAAGGATCAAAAATTGAAAATAAATTAGTTATCATTTTCAATATAAATTTTTTAGTGATTTTTTATCATTTTTAAAATTTTTATTATTTAATTTTAATTCATAAATATAATAATTTATAATATTAAAAATAATAAAAATTATAATAAAAAAAAAAAAATAAAATAGTCAATTAATTGGTATTATTTGAGGAATAAAAGAATATTACATTAGTAATAATTTAAATTTGACATATTTATGTTATGGGTATTTAACTAATTCTTTCATTAGAAGTAATTGCTAATTTACTATAAAATGGTTTAAGAGACCAGTACTTGCTTTCAGTCATCTAATGAAGAATAATTATTAATTCAATTAATAAAATTTTTAATTGAAATTCTTTCAATTACAATGGGTATAAATCTATGATTTGCTCCACAAATTTCTGAACATTGACCAAAAAAAATTCCTGGTCGATTAATGAAAAAGTTGGTTTGATTAAGACGACCAGGATTAGCATCAACTTTTACACCTAAAGATGGGATAGTTCAGGAATGAATTACATCAGTAGCTGTAACTAAAATTCGAATTTGATTATTTATGGGTAAAATAATTCGATTATCTACATCTAAAAGACGGAATCCATTAATATTAAGTTCATTGGAGGGAATTATATAAGAATCAAATTCAATATTATTAAAATCAGAATATTCATAACTTCAATATCATTGATGTCCAATAGATTTTAAAGTAATTAAAGGGTTATTAATTTCATCTAATAAATATAATAATCGTAAAGAAGGAAGAGCAATAAAAATTAATGTAATAGCTGGGATAATAGTTCAAATTAGTTCAATTATTTGACCTTCAAGTAAAAATCGATTAATATATTTATTAAAAAATAAACTTAATATTAAATAACTTACAGTAATAGTAATTATTAATAAAATAACTAAAGTATGGTCATGGAAAAAAATAATTTGTTCTATTAAGGGAGAATTTCTGTTTTGAAGATTAAGATTAGATCATGTTGCCATTTCTAAAAAAAGGATAAATCCTTTATAAATGGGGCTTAAATCCATTACATATAATCTGTCATATTAGAAATTACTTAAAATTGGAAGTTCATTGTAAGAATGTTCAGCTGGAGGTAGATTTTGGTATCATTCAATAGAAGAAGAGAGATTTAAAGGAAATAAAACAATTCGTTTATTAATTATTGATTCTCAAATAATAATTAATATAAATATTGTTCCTAATAAAGAAATATAAGATCCTAAAGAGGAAATTGTATTTCATGAAATATAAGCATCAGGATAATCAGAGTAACGACGAGGTATCCCCGCTAATCCTAAAAAATGTTGAGGAAAAAATGTTAAATTTACACCAATAAATATAATAATAAATTGAATTTTTAATAAGTAAGAGTTTAAAGATAACCCTGTAAATAAAGGGTATCAATGAATAAATCCTCCTAAAATAGCAAATACAGCTCCTATAGATAATACATAATGAAAATGAGCTACAACATAATAAGTATCATGTAATGCTACATCAATTGATGAATTAGCTAAGATTACTCCAGTTAATCCTCCTACTGTAAATAAAAATACAAATCCTAAACTTCATAAAATAGAAGGACTATAATTAATTTGAGTTCCATGGAGAGTGGCTAATCAACTAAAAATTTTAATTCCTGTAGGAACAGCAATAATTATAGTAGCTGATGTAAAATAAGCTCGTGTATCAATGTCTATACCTACAGTAAATATATGATGAGCTCAAACAACAAATCCTAATAAGCCAATTGCTATTATAGCATAAATTATACCTAAAGATCCAAAAGTTTCTTTTTTTCCTCTTTCTTGAGAAATAATATGAGAAATTATTCCAAATCCTGGTAAAATTAAAATATAAACTTCAGGATGCCCAAAAAATCAAAATAAATGTTGATATAGAATTGGGTCTCCTCCTCCTGCAGGGTCAAAAAAAGAAGTATTTAAATTTCGATCAGTTAAAAGTATAGTAATAGCTCCAGCTAATACCGGTAAAGATAATAATAATAATAATGCTGTAATTCCAACAGCTCATACAAATAAGGGTATTTGATCAAAAGAAAGATTATTAATTCGTATATTAATAATAGTTGTAATAAAGTTAATAGCTCCTAAGATTGATGAAATTCCTGCTAAATGTAAGGAAAAAATTGCTAAATCAACAGATCTTCCTCCATGGGCAATATTAGATGAAAGAGGGGGGTAAACTGTTCACCCTGTTCCTACTCCATTTTCTACAATTCTTCTAGAGATTAAAAGAGTAAGAGAAGGGGGGAGAAGTCAAAATCTTATATTATTTATTCGTGGGAAAGCTATATCAGGAGCTCCTAACATTAAAGGAACTAATCAATTTCCAAATCCTCCAATTATAATAGGTATAACTATAAAAAAAATTATAATAAAAGCATGAGCTGTTACAATAGTATTATAAATTTGATCATCTCCAATTAAAGATCCAGGATTACCTAATTCAGCTCGAATTAATAATCTAAGAGATGTCCCTAATATTCCTGCTCAAATACCAAAAATAAAATATAAAGTACCAATATCTTTATGATTTGTTGAATAAAGTCATTTTCGCTAAATAAAATGGCTGAGTAGTAAGCGATAAATTGTAAATTTATTTACGAGAATATTCTCTTTTATTATATATATATATATATATATATAAATAAGTCTTATATTCAAAAATGATATAAAATTGCAAATTTTATGGTATAAATAAATTATTTATTAAGGCTTAAAGAAATTTTCTTTATAAATAATTTTGAAGATTATTAGTTTAAATTTAACTTAAAACCTTAATAAAAAAAAAAAGTTCTAAAAATTATTCCTAAAATTGAAATTATATTAAAAAAATTAATATAATTAAATAATTTATTTTTAATAAAAATTTTAAATCATTTTAATTTAATATAATTAAATATAAATGAAGAATAAATAATACGAATATAATAAAATAATATAATTAATCTTATAAAAATAAAAATAAAAGTTAAAATAAAAATTTTATTTAAAATTAAAAAATTAATTACAATTCATTTAGGAAAAAATCCAATAAAAGGGGGTAATCCTCCTAATGAGAGAAAATTAATTAAAAGAGAAATTTTAATTATTGAATTTAAATTAATAATAAATAGTTGGTTAATAAAATATATATTTAATATAAAAAATAAAAAACATATAATTCTAATCAAAAATGAATATAAAGAAAGATAAAGAATTCATAGATTTTCACTAATAAAAAATGTTGAGAGTATTCATCCTAAATTATTAATTGAAGAAAATGCTATTAATTTTCGTAAAGAAGTTTGGTTAAGGCCTCCAATAGCTCCAATAATAGAATTTATGATTATAATAATAATTAAAAAATTTTTATTAAAATAATAAGAAAGTAAAATTATAGGGGAAATTTTTTGTCATGTTATTAAAATAAAACAATTAAATCATGATAGACCTTCAATTATATTAGGGAATCAAAAATGGAAGGGAGCAGAACCTATTTTTATTAATAATGTAGAATTAATAATGATTGAAATAAAATTATTTAATTCAAAATTTTTAAATAAAATTATTTTAAATAAAATAAAAAATAGAAAATTAATTGAAGCAATTGATTGAACAAGAAAATATTTTAAAGAAGCTTCAGAAGATATTAAATTTTTAGAATTGGAAATTAGGGGGATAAATCTTAATAAATTAATTTCTAATCCAATTCAACAACCAAATCATGAATTAGCTGAAATAGAAATTAATGTTCTAAAAAATAAAATAAATAAAAAAAATAATTTATTTGAATTTATTAAAAAAAAAATTAAAAATAATTTAAAAAAATTTTAAGAAAATAAAAATTTCTTTATAATTGTTATATTTTAGTGTAAGATGCACAATAGTTTTTGATATTATTAGATATAGTTTAATTCTATAAAATATAAAATAAAAAATTATTATAAATAATAAAGGTAAATTTAAATTACATAATTTACTCTATCAGAATAATCCTTTAATCAGGCACTTTATTAAATTTTAAAAAAAAGGGATTTCCTTTATATTTGAGGTATGAACCCAAAAGCTTAATTTAGCTTATTTTTAA